ATGTCAAAACGATGGAAAAAAAAGAATTTCTTTTACATATCCACCCAGTTTATCAATTTTCTGGGAAATGATACAAAGAAAGATTTCTTTGTCTACAACAGAAAAATTATTATACGATGAACTATACAATTATTGGATTTATACCAATGAACAAAAAAAAAACAGCTTAAGCAATGAATTTGCTAATAGAATTGCAGTTCTAGACAAAGGACTTTTTTATATAGATGGACTCGATAAAAAAACTCAATTATGCAATGAGAAAACTAAAAAAGAATATTTGCCAAAAATAAATGATCCTTTCTTAAATGGACCCTATCGTGGAATAATAAAAAAATGCTTTTCACCCTCTATTATAAATGAAACTGTAGTCCAAAATTGGATAGATGGAATTTTTATAAATAAGATTCATAGTATTCTTCGTAATGATTATAATTACCACGAATTTGAACAGAAAAAAGATACATTAAAAAAAAAATCAATATCAAAAGAAATTAGGCATTTCATGCCTTTAATGAGTCCATTTTCTGGGGAATCAACATTCAATCGGAAAGGAATTCATTTACTTCTAGAAGAAGAACAAATTAGTTCAGAAGATCAAGAACAATTTTTAAAATTTTTAGTTGATGCAATCATAGGACTAAAAATAAATAATAAAATAATAAAAAAATGCATTGGAATAACAGAAATTAGTAAACAAGTTCCATGCTGGTCATACAAATTAATTGATGATTTAGAGCAGGAAGAACAAAAAAATGAGGACGACGTAAAATAAATACAAAAAAAGATATGAGGATATGCGACCCCCTCCTATATATTTAATACTTTCGGCTACAAAAAAACTTGTAATACCAAATCCATTCGGAATTCCATCAATTATTCGTCTATCAATAAAAGAAACTAACTTGGACAACCCTCTTACACCCTTAATAAAATATGTTGTATAAAAATCATCAATATAACCACGGTTAGAAGACCAATTATAAATAAAAATTATTATATTATCCCAAAAAGGTCTTTTTGGGCCTCTTTTATCAAATGAATTTATTAAAAAAAAAATTTTTAACGATGAATAAATAGGTTTATATAAAAAAAAAGCTATAAATATTCCCCAACAAGCTATACTAACTGATAAAGTTGCATTTATTGCAAATTCATACCAATCAACAGAATTATTCAAAGGTGAATGTAAAGGATTTACGGGTGGAGTTAACCATTTAGTTAATATATCCAATCCTATTCCTTCTTGATTAAATGGAATTCCTATTAATTCAATGAAAAAAGTAAACACAATCAATACAATGAGAGGAAATAGCATAGTATTGTCCGATTCGGGAGGATATGCATAAATTTTTTTATTTTCAGTAAAAGTAATAGTAATAAAAGATCGTATTATTTTTAAAAAGTTTCTATAAATTTTAGATGGGTTTTTACTAAAAACGGAAGTCTCCACTCGATTAGCATTCCTTGTTAATAAGGTAACTAAAGATAAATTTTTATTAATTTTTTTCAATCCGTCTTTACCCCACAGAGACATTGAATAGAAGGAAATGTTTTTTTTTCCACTATAATTTTTACAATAAAGGTTTAAATGCCCGTCAAACGTAAGAAAATAGATTCGAAACATATAAAAAGCGGTTAATCCGGCTGTGAAATAAGCTATTATTGCAAAAATTGGCGAATACAACCAACTATCATTAAGAATTTCATCTTTGGACCAAAAACAAGCAAGAGGCGGAATACCACAAAGAGAAAGCGTACTTATTAAAAAAGCCGTTTTTGTAATTGGAACATGTTTTGTTAATCCTCCCATAAGAACCATATTCTGATTTTTATCTGGAGAATATCCAACAAGCGTTTCCATTGAATGAATAAGGGATCCGGATCCTAAAAACAATAAAGCTTTTGAATAAGCATGAGTAATCAAATGAAATAAAGCAGCTCGATAAGAACCCATACCTAGGGCTAACATCATATAACCCAATTGAGACATTGTAGAATAAGCTAAACTTCTCTTAAGATCTTTTTGAGCAAGAGCTAAGGTAGCTCCTAAAAATAAAGTTATTATACCTATAAAAGCGATTACATACATTATATAAGGTATAACTATGAAAAGAGGAAAAAGACGAGCAACTAGAAAAATACCAGCTGCGACCATGGTCGCAGCGTGTATGAGAGCTGAAATCGGAGTAGGACCCTCCATAGCATCGGGTAACCATACATGAAGAGGAAATTGGGCAGATTTTGCAACTGCACCAGAAAATAAGAATAAAGTACATAAAATACAAAATAAAAGATTAACTTCATGAGTTTTAATTAAGTTAGTAAATATTTCAAACAAATCACGAAAATCGAAACTGCCTGTTACCCAATAAAGACCTAAAATTCCTAATAATAAGCCAAAATCTCCTACACGATTAGTCACAAACGCTTTTTGACAAGCATTCGCGGCAATGGGGCGTGTAAACCAAAAACCTATTAATAGATACGAACACATTCCAACTAATTCCCAACAAATATAAATTTGTATTAAATTTGAACTAATAATTAATCCTAACATGGAAGTATTGAAAAAACTCATATAAGCAAAAAATCTTAAATATCCCTGATCATGACACATATAATTATCGCTATAAATAAGAACCAAAATTGCAACAGTAGTTATTAAGACTAACATAATAGAAGTAAGTGGATCGAGCAAATAGCCAAATTCAAAAGAAAAATCATTATTAATAGTCCAAGACCATACATATTGATAAAGGGAATTACTACTTATTTGTTGAATCGCCAGCATCATCGAAAAAATCATAGCTATAGTTAACAACGAAATACTCGAAAAAGCCCACATCCGTCGAATACTTTTTGTTGCTGTTGGAAAAAGGAGAAGTCCCACTCCTATTAAGAAAGGAACTGGGAGTGGAATGAAGGGTATGATCCATGCATATTGGTATATATGTTCCATAATAAAAAATTTTTATTTCGAATTTAATTTTTTTTAATAGTAATCTTTTGAAAAAAATCCATTAAAAATCACGATATATAATAACACTAAATTAATATACATAGATGTTGAATTTTTTTAATATTCAAATCAATAAATTCTTATTGGTCAAATATTAAATTTGTTAATAAATAAGTAAATTTTAATATATAAAATGTAGAAAGAAGATAAAAAAATTTGCTTTATATTTAAAGCATTTCTAATCCGTCTTATAGACTATAAAAATTAGTTACTAAAGCTCTAATGATACAGAAAAATTAGTTTATTCTCAAATAAGTTCGGAATTCAGAATTATTAACCCGTTGTACACAAAAATTTTGTATTATTTTACAGCCCAAAAAAATATAGAAAAAGTCAATATGTTTTCAAAAAACTAAAGTCAAGTTTTTAAATTAAGATTAAATAAGTAGTAAGTTTTAAAATTTGTCGGCGTGGTTTATTATGTACATATAAATTCAATTAAAATACAACAAAAATAAACTAGAGAATAGATATAAGGTAACATTTTTAGTCATTAATTAATAATAATTTTGAATTTCATATGAATTTTTTTATGAATAGTCTCTGTATCATAAAAAAGTTTGTTTCTACTAATCACCCATATTATTATTATTATTTAATACAAAAATTATAATTTTGTTTTTCCATACAAAATTTGGTTATCGCCTAGAATATAAATACATAGATAATGAATAAGAGATAATGAATAAGAAACAAAGATTTTTTTAAACAATAGATGTCTTTCACATCCAACTATAACAATGAAGAATAAATTAAATTTGAAATGGCAGTTCCAAAAAAACGCACTTCTATTTCCAAAAAACGTATTCGTAAAAATTTTTGGAAAAAGAAGGGGTATTGGGCGGCGTTAAAAGCTTTTTCGTTAGCAAAATCTCTTTATACTGGGAATTCAAAAAGTTTTTTTGTACTAAAAAAAAGTACTCAAAACTTGGAATAATCAGAATGGACCTGATTAAAAAAAAAGATCTTAACAGAACAAATTAACATCATAAATTATGACGAAATTTCATTTTTAATTTCAAATAAAAAAAATTTTTCGTCATAATTTAAAAATGAAATGACTATTTTCTATTTATTAATTTTTTAATTTTAATTAATATTTATAAAATTATAAATTATAAAAACGTGTGACTTTTTCTTATGATATGTAGAAGAAGAGCTCTTATGTCAACCAAAAAAGGGTCCTTAAAAAAAATATATAATCATCATCGTTTTTTTAGTTTTTTTTTATTTCTAAGATGGGAAGTTTTTCCCCATCAACCCCTTATGTTTTGTCACAACAAAATTATAAAAGTTTTTATAAATTTTAAAATAAAAAACGAACAACTTTTCTTATATGACATGTTCAGTTCAATATTAAATTTTTTTGTTCAAATATAAAATAACCTATATACAAAGAAAATTTCCTTTAGCTTTAATTAATTTTTTTGATATATAAAGTCTCCTTTTAAGAAAAAAGAGTTCGATGTCGTATTTTAAATGTGATCTAAAACAGTAGATTTTTGTGGATTCATATTCATTTGTTATTTACTAATTTAGAAATCAAATCAAAATAAATGAAAAGAAAATGAGAAAAAACTTTTTTGTTGTCTACCCCGGAGTGATAGACAGAATATTTTATTTACAAAAGTTCCAAATCTAAACGACACGAGAGTCAATTGTCAAATCAAAGTAGTACTTTAAAATTTACTTAAATTAAAAGCATTTTTAGATTTTCTAATTATCTTTTATTTGTCAAATTTTTGTTAAAAAAAAAATTACTCTCGACGATTGAATAAAAAAAGACTATTATGATTTCAAACAAGCCGCTATGGTGAAATTGGTAGACACGTTGCTCTTAGGAAGCAGTGCGAGAGCATCTCGGTTCGAGTCCGAGTGGCGGCATGGTATCTTAAAAATTATCAAAAGAATTCAACAGTTCTCTAGACCATAATAAATAAAAATGAGAAATAAAATTTCTTTCATATTTTGATAATTTTTAATTGAAGTATTTATGTTTTATATATGTATAGATAGAGTTTTATATGATATTTTCGACTTTAGAATGTATTTTGACTCATATTTCGTTTTCAACGGTTTCCGTTGTAATTACACTCCATTTGATAACTTTAGTAGTCAATGAAAAAGTACGGCTATATAATTCATTAGAAAAAGGCATGATAGTTACTTTTTTATCCCTAACGGGATTATTAATTACGCGTTGGGTTTATTGGAAACATTTCCCATTAAGTGATCTATATGAATCATTAATCTTCCTTTCCTGGAGTTTTTACATTATTCATATGATTCCATATTTAAAAAACCAAAAAAATAATTTAAGTGCAATAACTGCACCAAGTGCTATTTTTACCCAAGGGTTTGCTACTTCAGGCCTTTTAACGGAAATGCACCAATCTTCAATATTAGTACCCGCTCTTCAATCCCATTGGTTAATGATGCACGTAAGTATGATGGTACTAGGTTATGCCGCTCTTTTATGCGGATCATTATTATCAGTAGCACTTCTAATCATTCTATTTCAAAAAGCTATAATAACGCTTTTTGATAAAAGAAAACATTTATTAAACGAGTCCCTTTTATTTAGTGAAATTCCACACATGAACGAAAAAGACAATATTTTAGAAAGCGCTTCAGCTTTTTCTGTTAAAAATTATTATAGATCTCAATTGATTGACCAACTGGATCATTGGAGTTATCGTGTTATTAGTTTAGGATTTATCCTTTTAACCATAGGTATTCTTTCAGGAGCAGTATGGGCAAATGAGGCGTGGGGCTCATATTGGAATTGGGATCCAAAGGAAACTTGGGCATTTATTACTTGGACTGTATTTGCAATTTATTTACATATTAGAACAAATAAAAATTTTCAGGGTGCAAATTCTGCAATTGTAGCTTTTATAGGCTTTCTTATAATTTGGATATGCTATTTTGGAGTCAATCTCTTAGGAATAGGGCTACATAGTTATGGCTCATTCTAAATTAAATTTAATTGAAGAAAAGACTTTACGAATACAAACATAGGCCAAGGTGTTTCTTATCAACTTATAAACAGGTGAGAACCATCTTAATGGTTCTCACAAATGTCTAAAATGCCCGGATTATAATTCCAATTCAGTCGTTCTTATTACAAATATACAAATAGAAAGAGAAAGACGACTACTTTTTCATTTCATTAAATGAAATTTATCTAGAAAAAAGTTTGATAAAATAGCTTCTACCTTCTCAGCGGATAATGAAAGAACGAAATCCGGGTAAACGCCAACACCTAGTACAGGTAGAAAGATAGAAGTCGAAACAAAAAATTCTCGTGGACCAGAATCAAAAAAATAAGAGTTTGTAATATTAAATAACTTGTATCCATAAAACATTTGACGTAACATAGATAATGAATAAATAGGAGTTAATATCATCCCAATTGCCATTCCAAAAGAAATTAGTATCTTTGGCATTAAAAGTAATTTTTGGCTTGTAATTATTCCAAAAAAGACTATTAATTCGGCAATGAAACCACTCATGCCCGGTAATGCAAGGGATGCCATGGAAAAACTACTGAATAGTGTAAAAATTTTTGGCATTGGAATAGCTATTCCGCCCATTTCGTTGAGATAAACAAGACGTGTTCGGTCGTAACTAGTTCCCGCTAAGAAAAAAAGTGCAGCACCAATAAATCCATGAGAAATTATTTGTAAAATGGCTCCGTTAAGTCCCGTTTCAGTTATAGAACTAATTCCTATAATTATAAAACCCATGTGAGATACAGAGGAATAGGCTATTCTTTTTTTTAAATTACGTTGTCCGGGAGATGTTAAAGCTGCATAGATTATTTGCACTGTGCCTATTATTATCAACCAAGGCGAAAATATCGAATGAGCATGAGGTAATAATTCCATATTGATCCGAACCAACCCATACGCTCCCATTTTTAATAAGATTCCCGCTAGAAGCATACAAGTACTGTAATGAGCTTCCCCATGGGTATCTGGTAACCATGTATGTAAAGGTATAATTGGTAATTTTACAGCAAAAGCAATAAAAAATACAATATAGAATATTATTTCTAATGCCAGGGGATACGATTGATTAATTAATGTTTCCCAATTTAAGGTAGGTTCAATAGAACCATATAAACCAACACCCAAAACTCCCATTAATAGAAAAATGGAACCCCCGGCCGTATACAAAATAAATTTAGTAGCTGAATAGAGACGTTTCTTTCCTCCCCACATGGATAAAAGCAGATAAACAGGAATTAATTCTAATTCCCACATTATAAAAAAAAGTAAAAGATCTCGGGATGAAAATGAGCCCATTTGACCACTGTACATTGCTAACATCAGAAAGTGGAATAATCGCGAATCCCGAGTAACTGGAAAAGCCGCTAAAGTAGCTAAAGTAGTGATGAATCCCGTCAGTAAAACGGGTCCTATCGAAAGTCCATCTATTCCTAATTTCCAGTGGAAATCAAAAAAGCCGATCCATTTATAATCTTCGGCCAGTTGGATTAATGGGTCGTCCGGTTGGAAATGATAACAAAACGCATAGGTTGTTAGAAGTAGCTCTATAGTAGATATACCTATTGTATACCACCGAGTTGCCTTATTTCCTCTATGAGGGAGAATTAACATTAAAGAACCTGCAAATATGGGTAAAACGACAATTGTTGTTAACCAAGGAAAAGAATTCGTGGTAAAGACAAGATACACTTGGGCCAAAAAAACCCGCACCCGAAAAGAAATTTCTTTTCGGGTGCGGGTTTTTTTCAGTAAAAAATCCAAATTGAAAAATGGATTCAAATGTAATTTTATGGGACGTATCAATAAGCTAGACCCATACTCCGCGTTGTTTCATGCCATAAATAAACTCGAACACTTAAAAAATCTGTTGGACAAGCGGATTCGCATCTCTTACAACCAACACAGTCCTCAGTTCTTGGGGCGGAAGCTATTTGTTTAGCCTTACATCCGTCCCAAGGTATCATTTCTAATACATCTGTGGGGCAAGCTCGAACACATTGAGTACACCCTATACATGTATCATAAATCTTTACTGAATGTGACATAGGATCTTTAATTTTTTTAATTTCATTAAGTTTAATTTTCGATCTAGTTATAGTAAAGTAAATGAAGTACATATTAAAATACCAGACGAATCAACGATTTACCAGAATTTTTTGAAGCTATTTACTTCTGGCTTGGATTGGCGACTTACTAAAAAATAAATAGAAAACGGGTCCAAAATACTTTGACTTCTTACATTATTTTTTACCTTAAAGTTCGATACTTAATAATTTAAAAGGAACTTCAAATTAAAATTTATATTTATATAGAATATAATAATAATATTTAGAATAAATAATATAGAGAATAAAAAAAAAAAGACTATTTATTCAATAAATTCGATTGATTAATACGAGTTGATTTTCTGTTACGATAAATTGAAGAAACAATAGCAAGCCCAATTGCTGCTTCAGCGGCTGCAATAGCTATAACAAAAATTGAGAAAATATTTCCTTTTAATTGGCGGCTATCAAAAAAATCAGAAAATGTTACAAAATTTAGATTAACTGCATTCAATATAAGTTCAAGACAAATCAGAGCCCGAACTAAATTTCGACTTGTGACTAATCCATAGATTCCGATAGAAAATAAATAAGCACTCAAAACAAGTACATGTTCGAGAATCATTGATCAACTCCTTATCAATATAAATTTAGATTTAATGCATTTCAATCTGAACAACAATTAAACCCATTTGATTGACTAGAATACCATAAGTTCAAATAAAATTGACAAAATTTAAAGCAAAAAAAGATGTTGGTAATAAGAAATCAAACTAAAAGTTTATAAACGAATCCGAATATAATTTAATGTAAATGGATATGATGGATATGATAAAATACTCTTTTTTATTGCTAGTTTTAAAAATTAATTATTGACGCGCGATAGCAATTGCGCCTATTAAAGCAACTAAAAGAATTATTGAAATGAGTTCAAAGGGAAGAAAAAAATCTGTTGATAAATGAATTCCGATTTGTTGACTAGTAGTTATCAAATCTTGTTCTAGAATCTGGTTTGATTTTGTAGTCCAAATAATACCATACCATGAGGTATTTAGAGTAATAATAATTAATGAAAAAAAAAGACTTGTACAAATCAACGAAGTAATGTTATCTCCAACAGTCCACAGACGTAAATTTGTGTCATATTCTGGCCCATTCATGAACATTACAGCAAATATTATTAAAACATTTATAGCTCCCACATAAATAAGGAGTTGTGCAGAAGCTACAAACTGCGAATTGGCGAGAATATAAAATAAAGATATACAAACAAGAACCAACCCCAACGAAAAGGCAGAAAAAATTGTATTGTTAAATAATACTACTCCTAGACCCCCTAATATAAGACCTGTTCCCAGAAAGACTAAAAGAAAATCATGTATTGGTCCAGGTAAATCCATTATATAAAAAATAAGAGATAAAAAATCAGAATGTTTCATGATCTTATTGAATTGAACAGGAATAAGGATTAGTGCCTTTACTAATACTAATTGTTAAATCCTAATGTGTACGACTTTTTATGAGTAAAATTTTTGGACCTATTGCATTTTTTCTGTTTTTTTTTTGTAACTAATTAAAGTAGTTCAAAATAACAACTATTTAAAACTATTACAGTAACCATATTTTTAATACATATTTTTATTTTCACCAATCAATAGAATAGCGACTCATTAGATTTTTAAATTATTGAACAAGAAAAAAACTTTTTGAATTTAAATTCACTATTTATATTTAATTAAGTAAAAAAAAAAAATAAAGGAGCGTTAAAAATTTAGTTATTTAATAATTAGGAAGTTTTTTTTAATCCCTATATTTTTATTTTGTTTGAGGTGAATTCAAAATAGTTCGAATTGTGTAATCATCAGTTATTGGTATTGGTAAACGACCCAGAGCAATTTGATTATAATTTAATTCATGCCGATCATAAGTAGAAAGCTCATATTCTTCAGTCATTGATAAACAATTTGTTGGACAATACTCAACACAATTACCACAAAATATACAGATTCCGAAATCAATGCTGTAATTAAGCAATCGTTTTTTTCGAATATCCTTTTCTAATTTCCAATCAACAACAGGTAAATCTATCGGACATACACGAACACATACTTCACAAGCAATACATTTATCAAACTCAAAGTGTATTCGACCACGAAACCGCTCTGAGGTTATCAATTTTTCATAAGGATATTGAATAGTTACAGGTAAACGATTGGCATGAGATAGGGTAATCATAAAACCTTGACCTATATACCTTGCCGCTCGTACTGTTTGTTGACCATAATTGATGAATCCGGTTACCATAGGGAACATATAGTAAATATCAAAATAAAAAATAAGATTTTGTTTCTTTCTCTTGTTTCAGACAAATAATAATTATAGTGAGTATCAAATCTTATTATTTTTTTTTATAATGAAAGAAGTTGGGAAGAAGTTGTTAATAATAGATTACCTAAAGAAATAGGTAAAAGAAATTTCCATCCAAGATTTAATAATTGGTCCATTCTCAGTCTCGGTAAAGTCCATCTTGTTGCGATAGGAATGAACAAGAACAAAAACGTTTTCATTAATGTAATAAAAATACTAAATGTCGTTCCAAAGACTCCTTCCGTTTTATGTATTTCAAAAAACTCAGGAATGAATATATTTGGAATGGAAAAATCCCAACCACCCAAGTAAAGAACTGTTACAAATAATGAGGAGATTAGTAGATTTAGATAGGAAGCAACATAAAATAAACCAAATTTAATACCTGAATATTCGGTTTGATAACCTGCTACTAATTCTTCTTCGGCTTCTGGTAAATCAAAAGGCAATCTTTCGCATTCTGCTAGAGAAGAAATTATAAAAACAATAAATCCTATAGGTTGCCGCCATAAATTCCACCCTAAAATACCGTATTTTGACTGCGCCTCAACTATGTCAACTGTACTTGAACTGTTAGATAATCATAGTCGACAATAAGATCACTCTTGTCATCGCTATTACAGAACCGTACATGAGATTTTCACCTCATACGGCTCCTCGAGAGCCATAAATAAATCTAAGGATTGATTCGATATTCTTTACGGACATCATTGTAGGATAAATAAAGTAAAAATAAACCGAAAGCTCCGGAATTAAACCAATGGAATTCTGTCTGCGATAATAGAAAAGTGCTTCAGAATAGATCTCATCCTTTGACTGACGCAATACTTTTTAAGTAATAACTTAATTCTTGAATAAGATACTCTTTTAATAAAAAATTAACCTTATTAAAAAAAAAAGATTTAAACATTCATTCATGATTTATGCCATAACAAAAATGACATTTCCATGAATATGGAATGTATATCTAAAAAAAGAGTTTGTTTGTTAAAAATTTTTCGTTTATTTGTTTATTTCTTGTATTCTTTTTTTTTCTTTTATTTAGGCTTAAAAACGTTAAAGGATTACTTCGTTCCTGATAGTTATTTACTTAATGGGTGGATAGGAGCATACTCTGGATCGGAATTTTTGGGAGTACTACTTGATAATTTCTACCAATTTAAAGCCTCAATTAGTATTTCGTTTATGTAAACTTATAATAATTTAGATAATCTCTATTACGAATCCTTTGTGTACTTTGGTGTTCCTAATCATCCACTTCTTTTTACTCAATCTATATCATAATATGGTTTTTTTATTTATAGTAAAAACTCCATAAAAATTTTTTTAACCCGCTTCAAGTTATAATTTTTAATTTATCTTGGGGATAAACAGTCTTTTCTGCTTATGTTTATTTTCGCTTAGCCCCTGTACATAGGAAATGAGATTTTTTTACGGCAAATTTATAAGCTGTTTTTTTTGCACTCATCTAACTATCTGGTTTAATTTATCACCCCTAGGAAGTGAAAAAAAAAAATAAGTGAATAAAAAATTAGGTTAATACGTTGCGTAGAAATTCAACATTTTTTCTTAGAATCCTAAAAAGTATGTCTTAACGAATCACACGTAGAGATATTGATAACACACATAGAGTTAATGGTATTTCATAACTAATTGATTGAGCAGCAGCCCGTAGACCACCTAAAAAGGAATATTTATTATTTGATCCATATCCTGACATAAGAAGTCCAATCGGAGCAATACTTGAAATAGCGATCCATAAAAAAACACCAATACCGAGATCTGCTAGAACAAGATGATACCCAAAAGGAATTACTGAATAACCTAGTAGAATTGATATGACGGCTATAGAGGGTCCGATACTAAATAAACGTGTATCCCCTCTAGATGGAAGAAGGTTTTCTTTAAAAATAAGTTTTGTTCCATCTGCTAAAGCTTGAAGAATTCCCAAAGGACCCGCATATTCAGGTCCAATACGTTGTTGGATACCCGCGGATATTTCTCGTTCTAACCATACAGTTACTAGTACGCCTATTGTGATTCCCAATACAAGAATCAAAATAGGGAAAAGTATCCATATAGTCCCAAAAATCTCTTTTAAGGATTCCAATCTGTAAAAAGAGTTGATATTTTGTATTTTTGTTGTATCAATTATCATTTCAACGATCAACTTCTCCCATAATGATATCTATGCTACCTAATATTGTCATAATATCAGCCAATTTCATTTTTTTAACTAACTGAGGAAGAATTTGCAAATTGATAAAACCGGGTGGGCGAATTTTCCATCTCCAAGGAAAAACACTCTGATCCCCTATCAAAAAAATCCCCAACTCCCCCTTTGGGGCTTCGACTCTTACATAAAGTTCTTGTTTCGACAATTCAAAAGTAGGAGACGGTTTTTTACTAATGAATCGATAGTCAAAATCATTCCATTCAGGATATTTTATCCTATCAAAGCGTCGAATTTCTAAATTCTCATAGGGACCCCCCGGAATTCCTTCTAGAGCTTGTTGAATAATTTTGATGGATTCTGCCATTTCACCTATTCGTACTAAATACCGAGCTAATGAATCCCCTTCTTTTTGCCATTGGACGTCCCAATCAAATTCATCATAACACTCATAATGATCAACTTTACGAAGATCCCATTGTATTCCGGAAGATCGTAGCATTGGTCCTGATAAGCCCCAGTTTATTGCCTCTTCTTCGGAAATAAAGCCAACTCCTTCAACTCGTTCTAAAAAAATAGGATTTCGCGTAATCAGTTGCTGGTATTCAGCAAGTCCCGTTAAAAAATAATCACAAAAGTCTAAACATTTATCTATCCACCCATAAGGTAGATCGGCAGCTATTCCGCCAATACGAAAAAAATTATGCATCATTCTCATACCGGTGGCAGCTTCAAATAAATCATATACTAATTCTCTTTCTCTGAAAATATAGAAAAAGGGGGTTTGCGCCCCAATATCTGCCATAAAAGGGCCGAGCCATAACAAATGAGAAGCTATACGACTTAACTCCAACATAATAACTCTGATATAGCTAGCTCTTTTAGGTACTTGAATATTGCCCAATTGCTCGGGTCCATTTACCGTTATTGCTTCTGTGAACATAGTAGCTAAATAATCCCAACGTGTTACATAAGGAAGATACTGTATAATTGTTCGGTTTTCAGCAATTTTCTCCATCCCTCTGTGTAAATAACCCAATATAGGTTCACAGTCAATAACATCTTCGCCATCTAAAGTAACAATAAGTCGTAGAACGCCATGCATTGATGGGTGGTGAGGGCCCATATTAACTATCATGAAGTCTTTTCTTGTAGTTGGTACAGTCATAGGTTTTGTCCCAATTATTCTTTTCGGAATTCATTTTGACATGGATTGAAAAAAGTTCATAAAAATTCAAGATATAATAAATCAAATAATTCAAAACAACTCTTAAAATTAACGGGTTTTTAGCTCTCTAATGTTCAATTCACTGATTAATTCTTTATAACGTACTCTATTTTTATTTGATAAATAAACCAATAGGCGTTGACGTTTTCCTAGAATTTTTCGCAGACCTCTCTGAGATGAATAATCTTTTTTATGTAATTCCAAATGTAAAGTAAGTCTTCGTATCTTAGTGGTAAAACAGAAAATTTGAAATTCAACAGATCCCTTGTTTTCCTCTTTTTTTTCATGTGAAATCGAGGATATAAATGCATTTTTATTCATAAATTCTTAATTTTCCTTACTCCTAAATATGAAATTTTATCAATCAGTAATAATAATGTGAGCTTTTTAAACTGGTATACACATTTTATTATTTTTTATTAAAAACAATTATGGTTATTCCTTTATAAATATAATTGATAATTGAATTGATACGTCATCAAATTATTATCGTATATCAGAATTGAAGCTAAGACGTGTAGACATCTATTTATCTAGTAGATAATAGTGAATATATAAAATTATCATAAATGCATTTTAAATCGTGGATACATACGTATTCTTAATAGACTAAAACGACTACCGTTATTAGTATCAAACCAATAACGATTCATACAGGCTAAATCTTCTAGTCGATAATTAGGCCAAAGAAAGACTTTATACTTTATAACTATATTGTTTTCGTGCTTAAGATCTTTGTTTTCATCAAAAAATTTATTACAGTTTTGTATATGATTCCTGTTATAAGATACTGCATTCCTATACATACCATTATTATTCCTTGAATTCAAACACATTAGAATTCTCCATTTTCTACGATGCCTAGGTGATAAAATAGTTTCAGGAACAAGTAAATCAAATTTATACCTTGGAATCCATTCATCTGGATTCTTCTTATCAATACTGTCGATGTTTCTTTTTTTATTTTTTTGGTGTTGACTTTTATGAATCAATGAAATACCTATGGTTTGGTACAAAATAAATTGTCCGTTGCCCTTTACAGACAGACGAATGGGTTCAATACTAAATATCCCCCTTTTTATCAATTGTGGAAGAGTTAAATCTTGCTGAATCAGCATTATATTCAGACTCATTTCTCTTCTTTCAATCGAAGATATTGTAATTTCTCTGGGATTTGTCAATCTAAGCAGGAGACAGTAGACTTTGATATTATTGAGCAATTTTTGATTCAAAGAACCCTCCCATCTCAATTGAAAAAGCAAATATCTTTTAAGGAAGAAATCGAGTTCTGCTTCTGTACTACTCTTGTTTTGTTTTTTTTTCCTACGGCCTTTAATATCTGATCCTATATAATTTTCTTGAATATCTTTTTGGTGCTTTGAGATAACAAACTCATAATTTTTTTGAACATCGGATCCGGAATCTCTTTGACTTATGACTTCTTTTTCGTCTTGATTCCTATTCTCTAATTCCATAGATTTTTTTTCATTTAATATTCTAGATGTTGTAAAAAGATTTGTTTTTTTCGTTCTTTTGATGTTTTTCTTTTCGCTAAAATTATAAATTCCATTAAATTTTGAAAAAATTGAATTTAGTGGTATAACCCACGGTTTCGTTTTATATGCATTATAAAGCAATAAAAATTTTGGTAAGAGCAAAAATTCCAGATTCGATATAGGATGACTTAGTAATTCTTCATTCATTCCCATCCAATCAAAAGATATTTTATTTTTATGGGATTTTTTTATTTCTTGATAAACTGTGCGGTAAAAAAGATCTTTCTTTTTAATTTTATCAACAATTTTATAATTTTTCGTTTCAGTCTTAGTATTTTCAGTACTCCTGCTACTAATATTGATCCAAGCCTCAATGTCCATTTTTTTTCTAAGACAAAAATGGATAATTTTCCAATCAAAATATTTTCTATTTATATTTTTCTCTATATCCGGAATAAAATTTATTCCTAAACTATTAGTAATAGGGATACTCCACCACATATCAATTAATTTGTTTGTAGATATGTAATAATTATAAGTATAAAAAAATTCTTGGTTTTTTTTTACTTGTAATGGTTCACCATAACTATATGAATCCTTCTTATCTTCATAAAAAATGAAATTATATGCTAAAATATTATATTTATCATTTTTTTTTAAATTATCTTTTTGATCGAGCAATAAAAAGTTTTCGGAATTTTTTATATTTTTAGCATTAAGTAATTGGTCTTTTTTATCTGAATTCCTTTTGTTTTTTTGTAAATTTTTCTTTTCAACCTCGCAATATTCAGTGACTCGATTGCGCCATTTTTGTAGTCCTAATTGCGACCATTTTAGCTGAGATAAATCATAGTGATAATTACTTTTTAATTTTAACCAGTTTTTCCATTGAGTCCGTCCATAATTTTGAAGTTTTTTAGGCTTTAACTTAGAAGAAGTTATTACTTGTGTTACAAAAGAATTTTTTATTTCATTTTTTAGAAATAAAAACGTTCCGCGATATTGAAAGATAGACCTTAACTTATATAAGTATAAGTTGATAATTTCGGTTTGTGATAATTTATAAAATACATATGTTTGTGACAAAAAAGAGAAATCCGAAATAATCTTTGAATTCTTATTAATATGACTAACAAAATATAAAAGTGATTTTATGAATTGAATTGTTTTTTTATTTTTTTTCTCAACCCTTTCTTTAATTTTTTCATTATTTTCAAGGCGTTTTTCACTAAAATTCTTTGTTGATTCAAGAAAAAATTCTATATTAATTCGGGGGATATTTATAATATATAGAAATAGATCTACGAATAACCTTTCCCTAAAAAAATTTTTTAAATAATTTGATTTACGAATTAATCGAGTATTTTTTCTTTTTAATACCTGACCGAGATTTTGGGGTGATTCAAAATTTTTAGTACCATAATTTGTTTTGTTAGGCTGACTAATTAATTTTAGAGTTTTAAAAATTTTTTCTTTTGAAAAATTTTCTATTTTTTTTTTTATTGTCCTTGTTCTATTATCCAGATCCTTTTTTTTTTGTTCTGATACTGAATCTGAATAACTTGTCTGATTCATGAATCCGTCTTGAATGGATGATTCATGAACTATATTATTATTGATTGCCGAATCTTTTGCTTTTTTTATTTCAATGGATTCATCTCTCAATCCAAATACTCGAATTGGACTTACCCTTAAAATTTTTTTTTTTTTTAAAAATATAAGGCTTTTAATAAAAATTTCATTTGGAACAGTTAGCAAAAATTCGAGTTTTGCTTTGAAAAATTTTAAAACTTGAACCCATTTCTTTGTAAATTTTATAATTTTTTTGTCGAGTTCGGTAAAAATAGGTTGAAAAAAATGGGGTCGTTTTCGGGAGGAACCGAAGGGAAGTTCAGTTTCCATTCCCCAAACTGTTAAAAAACAAAAATTATCTTTTTGATTTTGTTTTTTCATTTTATATTGATAAGAAGGTCTTAGCATCGATCTATGCCAAGGTTTTAGGCAAAAAGGAAATAGTATCTTTATCTGAATACCATCTTTTAACCAGTTTTTAGGAAATTCTGTTTCTGATAACTGAACACCATTATAGGTACATTTAACATGCATTTCTTTCTTCCACTCTTCGAAATCCTCAGACCACTCAGGGCGTTGGAGTAAGAATAGACGACCTATATTTTTTGCTATTATGAGTACAGGTAATCGAATATATTTTCGAAGAATTGATTGGGTTACTAACATCAAACCTCTTATTACTTGAGCAAATGGAATGGTATCCCAGGCTTCAGCTATTTCTATTCGTGTTTTTTCTTTGCTTTTTTCTTCTTTGTATTCATTTTCTCTTTGTTGCTCTTCTTCCTTTTTTTTTTCTTCGTTATAATAATCAGAATTTTTAAATTCTCTATTTTTTTCTATATAATTTTTAAAAATCCTTTTAATAAATGTTGAAATATTAAAAGAAAATAATGAGAAGTTTTCTATTCTGTCTAAAAAAAGGGGTGAATGTATATTTGCTTGAAATAATTCCCAAAAAACTATTTTACGTCTTTGAACCCGCATGGAACCTTTTATTATGTCTCGACGAAAATCAGATTGTTGTGAATAACGTAACAAAGCTACTTCTTCTATTTGATCAGACGTATTGGGATTGATGTTATCAATATCGATATTATGCTCGTTAGCATCAAAAATAACGACACGTTTAGCTTTTCTTGAGCGAATTTGATGATCCGTTGGTACGTCGTCCTCATTTTTTTGTTCTTCCTGCTCTAAATCATCAATTAATTTGTATGACCAGCATGGAACTTGTTTACTAATTTCTGTTATTCCAATGCATTTTTTTATTATTTTATTATTTATTTTTAGTCCTATGATTGCATCAACTAAAAATTTTAAAAATTGTTCTTGATCTTCTGAACTAATTTGTTCTTCTTCTAGAAGTAAATGAATTCCTTTCCGATTGAATGTTGATTCCCCAGAAAATGGACTCATTAAAGGCATGAAATGCCTAATTTCTTTTGATATTGATTTTTTTTTTAATGTATCTTTTTTCTGTTCAAATTCGTGGTAATTATAATCATTACGAAGAATACTATGAATCTTATTTATAAAAATTCCATCTATCCAATTTTGGACTACAGTTTCATTTATAATAGAGGGTGAAAAGCATTTTTTTATTATTCCACGATAGGGTCCATTTAAGAAAGGATCATTTATTTTTGGCAAATATTCTTTTTTAGTTTTCTCATTGCATAATTGAGTTTTTTTATCGAGTCCATCTATATAAAAAAGTCCTTTGTCTAGAACTGCAATTCTATTAGCAAATTCATTGCTTAAGCTGTTTTTTTTTTGTTCATTGGTATAAATCCAATAATTGTATAGTTCATCGTATAATAATTTTTCTGTTGTAGACAAAGAAATCTTTCTTTGTATCATTTCCCAGAAAATTGATAAACTGGGTGGATATGTAAAAGAAATTCTTTTTTTTCCATCGTTTTGACATGTATAAAAAAAATATTGTGACATTTCATTTCTTACCGCATTTTCAAATCGATTGTTTTTTATATATCGCGTTGGACGATTCCAACGTTTATAGTCGAAAAGAAGAGAAAGAAGGGGTTTTTCAAACCAGAATAGGTTTTTCTTTTCTTCTTTAAGTATTTCTAACTTCGAAATATCTTGATTGCCAGAATAAGAAGTTGGGCTATTTTTATAGTATGCTTCTTTTAAGTGCAAGTGGAATTCATCCTTTGTTTTGTCCTTTCCATTCACTCGGATCTTTTCCGTTTCATCAATTTTGTCCGGATCCGGATCCTCCTTTTCTTCCGAAAAAAGGGAAGGAGAAGGATCTTCTTCGGTGAATCCCTCTTCTTCCTGTTTAGTCTCCTTCGTTTCGGACTTTTTTTCTATTTCTACATCTGTTTCGTCCTCACTTTCTTTCGTTTCTGAGGTTTCTTTCGTTTCTGAGGTTTCTTTCAGTTTCTTAGTAAAAATGGGTGACGGCATTCGGCCTAAATAGTAGACACAGGTAATAAATAAGAGAATACTAAAGATTCGAGCCATAGAATTTTTTAATTCTGACACCAGATACTTATTAGATCGAATAAGTACATTAGATCTAATAGAATGATTTTGCTGTATCCAAACTAATACCAACCCAACCCATTTCATGAATAAAATGTGACCAATTAACCAACCAACAAAACTACTTGTTACAAATAACATCTTGTTGTTGCATCGAAACATATAAATGTTTACTAATCTGGCTAACATTGAACTTGGTAAAATGAAATGGTTGAATAATTGAAAAATTAGATTATTCAGGAATACACATTGAATGCTGAGATTACGCATTGAATTTCTGCTAGTAGATCCATAATCAAAAAAGCGTTTGTGATTGTTCCAGAAGAAATGAAAAAAAAGGTAGGGTAGAGCTAGGACAGTTATTGTATGAGGTCTACCCAATGCTAGATGCAGAGGCGTATAATAGATCGATATGAACATCACGAGCTGTCCCATAATAAAACCAGTTGTTGCTGATACCTTCTTCTCGGTTCCTTCTTCTCCTTCTTCCATAACCTGAGCTTGGAGAAGGAAGAGATAAGAGGGCCCTATGGAGAATGTGGTCAGAAATCCATAATAAAGTCCGACCACAACGACCG